TAATTTTTCAATTATTCAACCATTTCATTTTACCAAGTTCAACGTTAGCCAGATTAGTCAACATTTATATGTTTCGATGCAACAACAAGATGTTATTTGTAACAAGTAGTTTTGTTGGTTGGTTAATTGGTCACATTTTATTCATGAAATGGGTTGGATTGGTATTATTCTGGATACGGCAAAATCATTCTATTCGATCTAATAAGTACCTTGTGTCAGAATTGAGAAATTCTATGGCTCGAATCTTTAGTATTCTCTTATTTATCACCTGTGTCTACTATTTAGGCAGAATGCCGTCGCCTATTGTCACTAAGAAACTGAAAGAAACCTCAGAAACGGAAGAAAGGGGAGAAAGTGAGGAAGAAAGCGATGTAGAAACAACTTCCGAAACGAAGGAGACTAAACAGGAACAAGAGGGATCCACCGAAGAAGACCCTTCCCTTTGTTCGGAAGAAAAGGAGGATCCGGACAAAATAGATGAAACGGAAGAGATCCGAGTGAATGGAAAGGAAAAAACAAAGGATGAATTCCACTTTCACTTTAAAGAGACATGCTATAAAGATAGCCCAGTTCACGAAGATTCTTATCTTGATACCTATCAAGGTAATTGGGAATTGGGAAGACTTAAAGAAGAGAAAAATGAAAATACTTTTTTCTGGTTTGAAAAACCTTTTCTTACTTTTCTTCTTTTCGATTATAAACGATTTATTTTATTATAAATAAAAAAATAAATAAAAATATTGATACATAAGATAAATACAAGAATAGATAAGACGAGATTCGTCCACCTCCCATATATTTAATCCCTTCCCCTATAAAAAAACTTGCAACACCAACACCATTTGTAATTCCATCAATTATACGTCTATCAAAAAACTGAGTTAGTTTGGTTAATCTTCTTATACCCGCGGTAAAAACTATAGTATAAAAAATATCTATGTAACCACGATTATATGACCAATTGTATATCACATTTTTTATTCGGTCCACAAGAATTCTTTTAGGACCCCCTTTTACAAATGAATTGATTAAATCCAAATTCTGGAAAAATGAATAAGCAGATCCATATAAAATATATGCTATGAATAGTCCGAAAATTGCTATACTTACCGAAAAAATTGCATTTGTAAAAAATTCATTCAAATTTACAGAATAATTAGAACTTGAATGTAAAAGATTTGTTGATGGGGTTAACCATTTCGATAATATATCAAAATCTATTACTCCTTGATCAAAAGAAATTCCTATTGATCCAACCAACAAAGTAAATAGTACTAATACAAGAAGAGGAAATAGCATAGTATTGTCCGATTCGTGAGGATACATGGAAGTGTATTTATTTCCAAAGTAAGTACTAAAGTATCGTATCCTATTTCTTACATTATTATCAATTTTCGATCTTTCTTTTGCAAAAAAAGAAACCTTTTTATTCATTGTTGATAAAAGTAAATTTGGATTGACTCCTCTTGGAGTTCCTTTTCCCCATAGAGATATGGAATAGAACGAACCATTTTTCGTGCTACTGTAATTTTTAAAATGAACGCGGAAATACCCATCAAAGGTAAGTAAATATACCCTAAACATATAAAATGCGGTTAATCCTGCCGTGAAATAAGCTATTACTGCGAAAATTGGTGAATACAACCAACTATCATTAAGAATGTTATCTTTGGACCAAAAACAAGCAAGAGGTGGAATACCACAAAGAGAAAGTGTACCCAATAAAAAAGTAGTTCTTGTAATTGGAACATATCTTGTTAAACCACCCATAAGAACCATATTCTGACTTTTATCTGGTGAATATCCAACAATGGGTTCCATTGAATGAATAATAGATCCGGATCCCAAAAACAATAAAGCTTTTGAATAGGCATGAGTGATCAAATGGAATAAAGCAGCTCGATAAGAACCTATACCTAGAGCTAACATAATATAACCCAATTGAGACATTGTAGAATAGGCTAAGCTTTTTTTAATGTCTCTTTGAGCAAGGGCCAAAGTAGCCCCTAATAATAGTGTTATTACACCTATTAAAGAAATGAAATTCATTATATAAGGTATGACTATGAAAAGAGGAAGAAGTCGAGCTACAAGAAAAATTCCCGCTGCTACCATAGTAGCAGCGTGTATAAGAGCCGAAATAGGAGTGGGTCCTTCCATAGCATCAGGTAACCATACGTGAAGGGGGAATTGTGCGGATTTAGCAACTGCACCGACGAATAATAAAGAAGCACACAAGGTAGCAAATAAAGAATTGACCCCATTATTCTGGATTAAGTTATTAGTTATTTCAAGCAAATACCGAAATTCTAAACTACCTGTTATCCAATAAAAACCTAAGATTCCTAACAATAAACCAAAATCCCCTACACGATTAGTTACAAAAGCTTTTTGACAAGCACTTGCTGCAATTGGTCGTGTGAACCAAAACCCTATTAATAAATAAGAACACATTCCCACAAGTTCCCAAAAAATATAAATTTGTATCAAATTTGAACTAGTAACTAATCCCAGCATAGAAGTATTAAAAAAACTCATATAAGCAAAAAATCTCAAATATCCTTGATCGTGATACATATACTTGTCACTATAAATAAGAACCATGATTCCAACAGTAGTAATTAGTATTGACATAATAGAAGTAAGTGGATCGATCAAGTATCCAAACTCTAAGGAAAAATCATTATTGATGGTCCAAGACCATAGATATTGATAGATAAAACTTCCATTTATTTGTTGAATAGACAGATTGGCTGAAAACACCATAGCTATACTTAAGAGTAAAACACTAGGAAAAGCCCACATGCGACGAATATTTTTTGTTGCTGTCGGAATAAGTAGAAGTCCAAATCCTATTGACATAGTAACTGGAAGTGGAAGAAAAGGTATTATCCACGCATATTGATATGTATGTTCCATAAGAAAAGAAACTCCTTTTTCTTATAATTACAAATTGTTCTCGATTCACCAATTATTATCTTTTTTATCCTTTTCGAAAGGATAAATAATAAAAGAAATCAACAAAAAAAAATATCTGAAAAAAAGTCAAATATTGGGATTCTTAATTATTCTGATTTTTTTCCCCCATGTCATTTATATATGTGATGTGTGATGTGCGCGCATACGTATATGTGATATATATATCACATATACATGTATATATAAATATATTTGTATTATATATATTTATATGTTAAAGTAAAAAAACAATGTATATTAAAAAGAGTATATTAAAAAAATTATCCACATACACGAAATAAGTATAGATAATAACTAAAAGGAACGATCTATTTTGAAGAATACATGTCTTTCACATACAACGATAAAAGGAGGAACCCCCCTTTTTTGA